GAAAAGATTCTCTTCAAACGAACCGGCCTATCTTCTGTATGGGGCTTACGCGGTGGTTGGAACAAAGACACATTTTTTTGTTGTGAATTCAAATGTGGCAGATAGATAAGGACATATATCTGCAAGGCCCGATCAATAGTTCAAGTCACACACTCCCATAATCCATTTTATCTTCGGAAAATTCACTTCAACTATGAGTGTCAAAAAAATAATACATTTTTGTAGAGTTGAAGAGAAATATCCCAATACATGTCTTATTTTTTTTTTTCAATAATCCATATTTGTAGCAATGAAATACTAGTGTTCCTACCCCAAGTGATAGATGATTGATTCCAAGATGGTATATATTCTTTATAAAGGACCAGAAATACCTTGCTTACGTATCATTGGGAAGTGCATTAACATAAATACGGCGGTAAGAAGAGGTAATACAAAAGTGTGTAAACTATAAAAACGAGTCAAAGTGGATTGTCCTACACTAGCACTTCCGCGTAATAACTCTACCAGAGGCGAGCCTATTACAGGAATAGCGTCTGGTACGCCTGTTACAATTTTTACTGCCCAATAACCAATTTGGTCCCGAGGTAAGGAATAACCAGTTACACCAAAAGATGCGGTCAATACACCCAAAACCACACCTGTAACCCAAGTCAATTCACGAGGTTTTTTAAAGCCGCCGGTGAGATACACGCGAAATACGTGCAGGATCATCATTAGGACCATCATACTTGCCGACCATCGATGAACTGATCGGATTAACCAACCAAAATTAGCTTCAGTCATTATATATTGAACAGAAGCAAAGGCCTCCGTAACGGTCGGACGATAATAAAAAGTCATAGCAAACCCGGTAGCTACTTGTACTAAAAAACAAGTAAGCGTAATTCCCCCTAGACAATAAAATATGTTGACGTGAGGAGGAACATATTTACTAGTTATATCATCGGCAATTGCCTGAATCTCAAGACGTTCTTCGAACCAATCATAGATTTTATTGAGATAGGTAAATCAAGGGGACCCCCCCGGAGAACCGTATATGAAAATTTCATCTCGTACGGCTCAAACAGAAACACCCAAATACTAGTTCTAACGGATGTGTGTAATATAAAGTTTGAAATTTATTAATTCTATGATTTATGATTCAATTTTTTTTTGAAGATACTAAAGAATAAAAATCCGAAAGCTCTTCTTTGTGGTTATAATGCCAAAAAATCAAGTCGGCTCATTCGTCTATATATTGATCGTTATAGGCCTCTTGAATCTTCTATTTACCTATTTTCTTTGGTGTTATTTATGTGTAATGCGGCTTTACTGCTGTTTTCTTTATTATTGATAGGAATTCTCTTGTTAAGACCCTATGAATTGATTAAAACCTCAGATTCATACTAAAACCACGATGATTCAATAAAACCCTTTCAAACTAAGTCTAAGTCCCAAAATTCCCTGAGTAAGAACCATTGGATCATCACTTATTCAATGAATAGATATAATGACTAAAAATCCAAACCAAAGAAACCTTTGTTTTGTCCTTTGATCAAAATAAGCATAAACGAAAGTTTGAAAGAATAAAAATATTTCTATTTATAACTTCTAACTCTTTGAAAAAATTTTTTGAAGTCCGGACACGAGGTCTGACTATTAAGTATGAATCATAGTTCTAATAGTAATCTATTTCATATATTCCGTGCTCCAGATACTAGAATGAATATCCGACGAAGTAAAACCATCTCTATCAAGATGACAGACCCATTCTCTGTACTATCCATAGGATCATTTATACCAAGTCACACACTCATATTCCGGAAATACAGAAACAAAGAAATTCCACGGTCAAACTACCAAAATAGAATGGGATAAAAATCAGAAACCTAAACGCTTCACTTTGTATTGAAAAAGCCAGTTAATGGTTCTTGGGAATCTAATTCATTGAAATTCCATCCAGTAAAATGGAAGAATTATAAATCTCCAAAATAATAGATAGGAATATCGCGAATAGAGCCATTGCGAGACCCATCAAAGGAGTAGTTCCCCACCCAGGAGCTACTTTACCATATTCTGAATTCAATGGTTTCAATAAACTCCCCGCATTAGTTCGTTTTGGGCGGCCAGATCTAGAACTACCTTCAACGGTTTGTGTAGCCATAATATTTTATATTCAGTAAGATCTGTTGACTTTGTATACCATTCCGTTGTAAATAAATGATCTTATCATAGATCCATTGTGGTCTTAAAACTTTATAATGTCTTAAAACTATATAATCATGGAAACAGCAACCCTAGTTGCCATCTTTTTATCTGGTTTACTTGTAAGTTTTACTGGGTACGCCTTATATACTGCTTTTGGGCAACCCTCTCAACAACTAAGAGATCCATTCGAGGAACACGGGGACTAGTTGAAGTACGGATCCTCCCAATATTGGGAGGATCCGTACTTCAATTGAGATAATGACAAATCATTTCACCTTTTTAGTTGGAACTTTAGGCGGGTCTCGAAAAAAGATAGCGAAAAAAATTATTCCTAGAGTTGAGACTAAAAGGAATGTATAAACCAATGCTTCCATAGATTCGATCGTGGTTTACAATTATAGCTTCCATACCTGTTTATTTGGGATCGCCTCCCGGATAAATAAAGAACAAGAGTCAAAGAAAAGGCAGTGATTCAAATCAAGATTTATCTGGTACCCCATCTAAAAATCACAAAAAGAAAATAAAAATGAAAAGTAACAAGTAACAAAGCATATTGTATCAGACTACTTGTCTTCTTGTAGTTGGATCTCCAAGTTTTTGGAATGCTCCAAATTCCACTTGAGCATCTAAATCTGGATCAATACCAGCAAAAACATCTCGAAACAAGGTTCTAGCACCATGCCAAATGTGTCCGAAGAAGAAGAGCAAAGCAAACGAAGCATGTCCAAAAGTAAACCAACCCCGTGGACTGCTACGAAAAACACCATCGGATTTCAAAGTAGCACGATCTAATTCAAAAATCTCACCCAATTGAGCACGTCTAGCATATTTTTTCACAGTAGCGGGATCGCTATAACTGACTCCGTTGAGTTCGCCGCCATAGAACTCGACAGTTACACCTACTTGTTCGACACTATATTTAGATTCCGCCCTTCTAAAAGGAACATCGGCTCTAACAATTCCGTCTCCGTCTACCAAAACAACCGGAAATGTTTCAAAAAAAGTAGGCATACGACGTACAAAAAGTTCGCGCCCCTCTTTATCTCTAAAGATAGGATGTCCTAACCACCCAACAGCTATTCCATCCCCGTTGTCCATTGAGCCCGCTCTGAATAACCCCCCCTTTGCCGGATTATTGCCGATGTAATCATAAAAAGCTAGTTTTTCGGGAATTTTAGACCAAGCTTCAGATAAACTTTGATTTTCAGCCAACCCAGCACCAATTCTTCGATATATTTCTTGTTGGAAGTATCCTTGATCCCATTGATAACGAGTGGGACCAAATAATTCAATCGGGGTAGTTGCTGAACCATACCACATAGTTCCAGCAACTACAAAAGCGGCAAAAAAGACAGCAGCAATACTACTGGAAAGGACGGTTTCAATATTTCCCATACGTAATCCTTTGTATAGGCGTTGAGGTGGACGTACACTAAGATGGAATAGACCCGCCAATATGCCCAAGGTCCCTGCTGCAATATGATGAGAGGCTATTCCTCCCGGAACAAAAGGATCAAAACCCTCCACACCCCACGCTGGATTTACGGATTGTACCCTTCCAGTTAGTCCATAAGGATCGGACACCCATATTCCAGGACCATACAATCCTGTTACATGAAATGCACCAAAACCAAAGCAAGCCACCCCTGATAGAAATAAATGAATTCCAAAGATCTTAGGCAAATCCAAAGAGGGTTTTCCTGTACGTTCATCAGTAAATATTTCTAGATCCCAATACACCCAATGCCAGATAGCTGCCAAAAAGCACAAGCCCGAAAACACAATATGTGCCCCGGCCACACCTTCGTAACTCCAAATACCCGGATTCGTTACAGTACCCCCTGTGATACTCCAACCGCCCCATGAATTGGTTATTCCTAAACGAGTCATGAAGGGTATAACGAACATACCCTGTCTCCACATTGGATCAAGAACAGGATCAGAAGGATCAAAAACTGCTAATTCGTATAGAGCCATCGAACCGGCCCAACCAGCAACCAGAGCTGTATGCATTATATGGACAGAAATCAAACGACCGGGATCATTCAATACGACGGTATGAACACGATACCAAGGCAAACCCATGGAAATACCCCTTTATCAATGAAAAATAGACACAATGTAACTTTATTGCATTGGAAAAAACTATGCTGTGGACCCTCTTTTTAGTGGATTATCTTGGGGAAAGAATTAATATTTCTTTGATTTGTTTGATTCTTTTCAATTACTTTTAGTAATAATGAAACTATTTTGTTCGTAGGAACAAAAAGAAGCAGATCTATTCTACACCCGATAAGTACCAATACGCAATGGTAGGGGAGTTGATACCATTTTATATGAGTGAATGCATATATATATTTGTTCATCATTCAAAGGACTTATTTGTAATAATTTTCCTTTATTCATTTTGTCTTCTTTATCTTTTTTTATAAACTTAGTCAATCTATGGATAAAATATGATAAAGGCCAATATTAGTAGGACACTAAATCCATTGTTACGCTTTCACATCAAAGTGAGATATAGTACTTAATTTTTCTTTTATTTAATGCCTATTGGTGTTCCAAGAGTACCTTTTCGAAGTCCTGGAGAGGAAGATGCATTGTGGATTGACATATAGTGCGACTTGTCAGATATATTGGGTCATATGGTATTTCCCCATTCTCTTCCCCGATCGAGATATCCTCCCCTTCGCCCAAGAAAGATTGATTGAATTATCAAAAATTTGGAGCGTGAAGTTCAATTAGATCCATTTTTTCGGGAGGGTATACAGATTAATATTATCAATTAGAATAATTTATGGTTATCTTGGTTAGGCCAATAAAATGAAGTATCCAGGCTCCGTTTAGAAAAAAACCGGTAAAAAATCTATTTATGATTACTATTTCTATCATATTCTATTTCTTTATATATTTATAATAGAAGTGATCTCAAACTGTTAATCAATCGAGTAATATGATGAATGCATTGAATATCTGTTGTAAGACATGAAATAAATTGTAAAAAGGAAGTCGTAGCAAAAGGACGTGGTATTGGGGCATTTGTCATATATGTGCAAATCCAAATCGGGCGGATCTTTACTCGGAGTAGAGCATAAACCTAAAAAAATTGAAGAAGCCCATTCAGGAACAAGAAAATTACATCGCGATTGAGATTGTATCTCGATGAAACAATACATCAATGAAAAGTTAGTTAGATAAATTTAGTAATTTTTTTTATAGATAAACAAAACAGGCCAAAACCCATCTTTTTTGAAAAATGAAAGAAAAGCCCCTTTTTATAAGTTAAAAGCCTGGTATGAAAAAAAAAAAAAAAAAAATAAAAGAAAGCGCTAGAATCTACATCTACACATTGATTCTTTTTTTTTTTTCGTTATTTTTGTTGAACCGTATGCATCAAAAGGTGCATGTACGGTTTCTAAGGGATACAACTTTATCCCAATCAACCGACTTTATCGAGAACGATTACTTTTTTTAGGCCAAGGGGTTGATAGCGAGATCTCGAATCAACTTATTGGTCTTATGGTATATCTCAGTATAGAGGATGATACCAAAGATCTATATTTGTTTATAAATTCTCCTGGCGGATGGGTAATACCCGGAGTAGCTATTTATGATACTATGCAATTTGTGCGACCAGATATACAGACAATATGCATGGGATTAGCCGCTTCAATGGGATCTTTTATTCTGGTCGGAGGAGAAATTACCAAACGTCTAGCATTCCCTCACGCTTGGCGCCAATGAGTTTTTTATTTGATTTGAGAGAAAAAAGAAGACTATGCCTTCGCGCTATATGAAATATGAATATTAAGTAATAATAGCATGGCACTTCGAATTCGATATGATAAATTTTTTTAACCCTTAAATTATGTATCGAAAGAGTAGTATGAGATAAAAGGTATTTCCGATTTTATCTAATCTATCGGGAGGCCTATTTCAGCGTCACAAACTTTTTTGTTTTCACGCCGGGAGGCTCTTAACAATATTTAGGTTATGAAAGAATATGAAAATAAAAAAAATCTTGTTTTTTTATTTGAAAAAAAAAAAAAAAAAGAAACTTTGGGATTGCTAAATAACAGACGAAATAAATATATAAAGCAACGGAGCCATCATAGTATTTTTGAACTACTCCAAAAACAAAAAGAAGGGTGGTTATTGGATCATTTACCAACCCGAGTCTGATAGACCCTATATTTAATTTATTTGATATTTAAGTAAGGTAAAAACGAATTCCATTATAGAGCCGTATGCAATGCGTAAAAGATGCCTGTACGGTTGTTCAATTATATATTTTATTATTCCACCTTATCATCATGCGAGATAGAATAAACATTTATTATGTTATATCATCAGGGTAATGATCCATCAACCTGCTAGTTCTTTTTATGAGGCACAGACGGGAGAATTTATCTTGGAAGCGGAAGAACTTTTGAAGCTGCGCGAAACCATCACAAGGGTTTATGTACAAAGGACAGGCAAACCCTTATGGGTTGTATCCGAAGATATGGAAAGAGATGTTTTTATGTCAGCAACAGAAGCCCAAGCTCATGGAATTGTTGATCTTGTAGCGACTGAATAAAAAAGAAAAAATAACAAAAATTTCAGACGAATTGGTGATTTGAGATTTTATCTTCTTACCGGATTTAATATTCTATTCATTAATCTATTAATATAGAAATAAAATAATTCATAATCATCCGGTTAAGATCGATCTAAACCAGCCCATTATGTATATGATTCAATATGCCAACTATTAAACAACTTATTAGAAACACAAGACAGCCAATCAGAAATGTCACGAAATCCCCCGCTCTTGGGGGATGTCCTCAGCGACGAGGAACATGTACTAGGGTGTATGTGCGACTCGTTCAGATCATGGGCTAGGACAAAAGAAAGAAAACAATTGATCCAGTATCAACGATCAGTACCAGTGAATAGACTAGAATGGAAGAACTCCATTCAATATCTAAAAATAAATAAAGATCTATCCTTCTATTGTGGTATCAAATGTATGGTTTCCGTTGGTGCAAATCCAATCAACTCCGTTTTAAATTTAAGATGAGAAAGAATTCTCCATTGATAGCAAATGATATCCATTAAGCAGGGGAAATACTATTTTAAAAAGCAGAAAAATTATGCCTTACTCTTGCAAGAACGGACTAACAGGGTCAGCTACTCAGCTAATCTTCATAATTAAATACCGTTACTGTATAAGTAGATCTCATTGTGAAAGACCTCGTACTGGATAATTATGGGTAGAGCCAAAGAGTGTGAACTGTACAAGTTAACAATAACATTGATTAAATGAAAGAAGGGCTCCGGTGTATAGAGAGGACCTCACCGTTTAAGAAGTAACCATAGAAACGATGGAACCCACTATATCCATTTATATTTACTACTTTTATGTGTTTTTGATACCTAATATCAATACAATTTTTTCTAGGCATTTCACCTAGAAAAAAAAAAAAAAAAAATCGTGGTCGGGAAGGTTATAGTAGCAAAAGCCATTGGAATTAAAATTTTATACATTGGAAGAATCCGTTTTGTTATTAATAGACTAGGGGAAGGGAATAACTGAAAGAAAGGAAATCGATTAGTTATTCATCAAAGTTTCATTTATTCAATGACCAGAATTAAACGAGGGTATATAGCTCGAAGACGTAGAACAAAAATTCGTTTATTTGCATCAACCTTTCGAGGGGCTCATTCAAGACTTACTCGTACTATTACTCAACAGAAAATAAGAGCTTTGGTTTCGGCTCATCGGGATAGAGGTAGACAAAAGAGAGATTTTCGTCGGTTGTGGATCACTCGGATAAATGCAGTAATTCGCGAGAATAAAGTATACTTTAGTTATAGTAAATTTATACACAATCTGTACAAGAGACAGTTACTTCTTAATCGTAAAATACTTGCACAAATAGCTATATTAAATAAGAGTTGTCTTTATATGATTTCCAATGAGATCATAAAATAAAGAGATTGGAAGGAATCTGTTGGAATAGTTTAAATGGAGTTCCCTGGAGAATGAACTCTGGGAAGGTAGAGTAGAAATTAGTATGATAAAATATGATAAAGTCATCAAAATGAAGAAAGACGTTAAATAAAAAATATTTATTCCTCTTCTCCCATTTTTTTTCTTACGACAGGACATTTCGATTTTACGATTTTTCGAACAAAAAAAAAAAAAGTCAATCCGCATTTGAGTTTGGATTGGAATTTTATTTTGATTCAATTCAATTGAAGAGTCAACCTATTTTTTTCTGGTTCTAAGACCAGCAGCTCTAGCGGTTGACTCGCTTCTTTCAAATTGTTTCTCATTATTAAGAAAAGGTAACGGAGATAAAATACGAGCTTGTTTTATAGCAATAGTAATTAATCGTTGTTGTTTTAAGGTCAATCTATTCACCCGTCTAGATAATATTTTTCCTTGTTCGCTAATAAATCGACTAATTAAACTCATGTTTCTATAATCAATTCGATCCCCCGATTGGATCGGAGGCAAACGCCTACGAAAAGATCGCTTAGATTTAAGAAAGATTCGCTTGGATTTATCCATGGTTTGTTTATTCCTTATCCTGAAAATCCCAATCCTATTTCTTAATTCTATATCATCTTTGATCCGATCGAAATAGGATTTGGTTTGTTTATATTTATTTGTTTCTATTTAAATAAATTAAAAAATAAATTATATATATATATTGTTATATATAATATGTAATTTTTCATCTTCCTTGGAAGACTGACACACGAGCGATCGGTTCGATCTATTTCTTTATCTCCCCATGAATCGTATGTTTGTAACAACAGGGACAGAATTTTCTCAATTCCAATCGACTAGGCGTATTGTGTCGATTCTTTTGAGTAATATATCTGGAAATGCCCATTGATTCCTTATTAACACGATTTCGAACACAACTGGTACATTCCAAAATAACCGTTACTCGGACATCTTTACCCTTAGCCATGAACCTCCTTTGGTTTTTGATTCACTCAATTCTTTAATTTTCCGACCCGAAGCAAGGAAGAAGAAAGGACACAAAAATAGAAGCAGGTAACTCGAAATCAAATTATGAAATAAATATTTTGTTGCAATCAATATAGTAATAAATAATAAGTAATATAATGATTTCTAACTATATTTCTAATTTTTAATTGCCGTCCAGTATTTCATTTTCAGTTAAGTATCTTGTATGATATTGTTGCCCCAACCACCGCATTTCCGTTCTATTATTAATTTAATTTGAGCCTGAGCCCGAGTTCATAGTTTCACTGAGGGTGAAACCGCTTTTTCTTTGTTTTTTTTTTTTTTAGAAAGAATAAGTAAAAAAAGAAAAAAAGAAAAAACAAAGAAAAAAAGGAGGGAGGGGTAGGGATTAGTTACAGATATTTGATTGTATCTCTAATCTTCTTCCCCCTTCCCATATCAATAGCTAGAATGAAAAAAAGGGGAATATCAACGCATCCGGAAAAAAACGATTGATCTCTATCAATAAACCTGCTAAAGACCCGAACCATAGAGTACTTACTACCGGTGCCACGGAGAGATATGTTTTTAGATCTCGCATTTTAAAAACTCCTCTTTCTGTATTGGTTATTGTAATTTTATTGTAATTTGTAATACCTAATGGTAATACATATATTACCGTATGTGTATATGTAGTTAATGACTTACCACTTGTACGCGGAGTTCCTAATTCAAATTGAAATGTACAAAATAGATATTTATTTAAAGAAAAAAATACGTCCATTTCCGCCTTAAATTCCTAAAAAATATTAATTTTTTGTGGTAGATTTCATATTTATTTCATAC